TTTGATGAAAATTTATCTATTTTTTATAGTTATAATTAGAATTAATTGGTCGTTCCTATCCAATAATCTACTAGTACCGGCTCGCTATTCACTCGGTTTTTGGGTCATAATCATTATGTAGGAGAGATGGCCGAGTGGTTGAAGGCGTAGCATTGGAACTGCTATGTAGGCTTTTGTTTACCGAGGGTTCGAATCCCTCTCTTTCCGTACCTTCATCTAATTCACTGATCTTACTAACCAAAAGAGTAAAATATATAAAATTATATTCCAACACAAAACAGTTAGACCTTTCTTTGATATATATTTTATTACTAATTACTGTGTCACGGAAAATACTGAAAGGAAAAGAGCAGACAAGGAATGAAAACCTCCCTCCCGTTCTATGATACCTAAATCGGAGAAAAATCCGGATCAAACTCTTATTTATCTTAACCTTAGGTTAATTTACTTCGACGAAAGGGATCAAAATTGTCCGAACCCTTGTTATTTTTTATTTTCTTTTCGTTAGGTTTAGGTCTGGCGCGAATAATATTCTACGACTAGCAATTCATTTATTTTCAAACCGACCCATTTACTATCTATTATTTGATTGACTAATCCTTTATATTGGAATGGTTGAAGAGTCAAATGTTTTGGCATTTCGTCCTGAGAGGATGAATCGAAAGAATTTTGAATCAGAGCTCTAGAGTTTTGTTCATCCCTCGCCGTAATAATATCTCGGGGTTTGCAGCGATAACTTGGTATATCTACTATACGACCATTGACTAAAATATGTCTATGGTTAACCAATTGACGGGCTCCAGGAATAGTCGGAGCCATACCCAATCGAAAAAGGATGTTATCCAAGCGCATTTCAAGTAATTGGAGTAAAACCTGACCTGTTGACCCCTTGGCTTTGCCGGCGATACGAACGTATTTAAGTAATTGTCGTTCTGTAAGACCATAATGAAAACGCAACTTTTGTTTTTCTTCTAGACGAATACGATATTGAGATTTTTTACCGGAACGTGATTGGTTTCTAAGATCACTTCCGGCTCTAGGCCTTTTATTAGTTAGTCCCGGTAAAGCTCCCAGGCGGCGTATTTTTTTGAAACGAGGTCCCCGGTAACGCGACATAAAGACTCCTTATTCTTATTTATATTGAATTATTATTGATGAAATTTCATTTTACAGAATAAACCTAAACTAAAACTGAACTAAATGATAAATGAAGCGAAGTTTACGGAAGTAGTGTACTTGTACTCTAAAGAATAATTAGATGAATAAATATCCAGACCTTTCTATTCTATATATATTCTATATATATTCTATATAAAGATTCTATATAGATAAAAAATAGATAAAAGGGATTCTTTTCATGGCATAGTTGTAAGTTCCTATAAGATAAAAAATATATTTTTCAATATTATTTGATTTCGGATTTCAAAAGGGCATTCTCAATCATGTAAAAACTCGAAGAAAATAAATAGAGAAAAGCCGGCTATCGGAATCGAACCGATGACCATCGCATTACAAATGCGATGCTCTAACCTCTGAGCTAAGCAGGCTCACATAAGATAAATTATACCTGCATAGGGATTCAATAAACTATTGTTAGCTATTAATTAATATACTTATATTTGCATTCTTGGCGATTCCTATTAGCTAGTCATAATGAATATGACTATCGAAAAAATAGAATATAGAATTGAAAGGAAATATTCAATACTCATACTTACCATAGACCATAGAATATAACGATTAATCTATCGATATATAATTTTAGTTTTTTTCTCACATCACAATTATATAGTACAATTCTATAGTATAGCATTTAATATTAAAAAATATTTGATTCGATCTATTTTTAGATTAAATCATTTTCGTTTTTGCTTTCAAATGATATTTGAAAGTCTTTTTATTACACTTATATATTTTATTTCATATCATCATATATATATTTTTTATTTCTAAATGGAATGATTTGTTTTAAATAATTCGAAATTATTGCGCTTTGATTCGTAAAGATGGAAGCTCAGACGAAAAAAAGAATCGACCGTTCAAGTATTCCAAATTGCATGGGAAAAACGAGCAGAAGAGAGACATATATACGTGGTATATCTCCATCTATATTGAATTGCAGATACAGAAATGATAGAATCGTTTCTGATTGGACCAAATGCGGGTGCGGGTTTCCTATAGAAGATGAAAGAAGATAGCCAAGAAATCAAAGAGGATAAAAACTTTTTCGAGGTAGGAATCAGTATTTAATGAATTCAACGGTTCCAGCAGAAATGAAATAAAAAAGAGAACAACATCTCAATAAAAATGAGATCCTAATCTCAAAACAAAAAGGGGATATGGCGAAATTGGTAGACGCTGCGGACTTAATTGGATTGAGCCTTGGTATGGAAACCTACTAAGTGAGAACTTTCAAATTCAGAGAAACCCCGGAATTAATAAAAATGGGCAATCCTGAGCCAAATCCTATTTTACAAAAACAAACAAAGGCCCAAGAAGG